TGCTTTGAAGCAGAGATTGCTACCTTAGCATCTTCAGTGCTATGCTCTATATTTAAGCTATCAATGCTAGGCAGTGAATAATATTATATATATAATTAAGGCTATAAACAGAATTAATGCAATAAAAAAATTAAAGGACTTAATTTGAACGTTCTGGTTTTTTGTAGATATAGTTGATGTAATTAAGGAGCTTCCTTGACCTCCTAAAATTTCTAATCACCCTATATCAATTGATTTTATAATATTAGTTCCTAGAAGTATAGAAAATTTAGTGAGAGGTTGTGTCGAAATGGGAACTAAAAATCATATAGTTGAAAAGAAGTATTTAATCTTATTAGTAGAATTTTCATCATGGTTGGTATTCCAAGCAATAAAGGCAATGAAGAGGCCTGAAAAAATAACAAGTATAGTTAATATTTTTATATAAAGGGGTATAGTGAACGGAAAAGGGTTGAAATCGAGGAAGATGTTTTGTAGGGCAAACCCAGCTACAAGGGCAGCCAATCTTAAAATTGTAGTTGCTCAGTTGACATAGGGATCTAGTTCTTGTTTTTCGTGATGAGACGGCCCTTTAAGGTGGCCCCATAAAGAACAGAATGATAGGCGAAAAGAATATGCCGCAGTTATACCTGTAGCCAGGAAAATTAAGAGTACTATTAGGAAACTAGTCGGGTTTCTGAGAGATAATTCTAAAATTAAGTCTTTAGAATAAAACCCACTTAGAAAGGGGGCGCCGCAAAGAGATAAGTTAGCGATATTTATACAGGTTGTAGTAAGGGGTGCTTGTGAAAATAGTAAACCTATATGACGAATATCTTGGGTATTAGATCTGTTATGAATAAATATACCTGCACAGAGAAAGAGCAAGGCCTTAAAAAGGGCATGAGTATACAAGTGAAACAGAGCTAAATAGGGCATTCCTAAACCTAGCCTTATTATCATAACTCCTAGTTGCCTCAGAGTTGATAATGCAATGATTTTTTTTAAATCATTTTCGTAGTTTGCTCCGATACCTGCCATAAGTAGAGTTAAAACAGAAATGAATAGGAGGATAGATTTAAATCCAGGAACTGTGTCAAGAAACGGGAAAAAACGAATAAGGAGAAATACCCCGGCTGTTACCAGTGTTGAAGAATGAACTAGAGCCGATACCGGGGTAGGAGCTGCTATAGCGGCCGGGAGCCACCTAGAGAAGGGAATTTGTGCCCTTTTAGTCATTGCTGCTAAAGTAATTGCAAGGGCTGTCCATGCTGTTAGATAGTAATCTCATATCGAAAGGATTGATCAGTGACCTTGCAAAACTAATAACCCAATGGAGATGAGGATTATAACATCCCCAATTCGATTGGCAAGAACTGTAACTATTCCCGCACCTAAAGATTTTATGTTCTGATAATAAATAACGAGAGCAAATGAAACAATACCTAAGCCATCTCACCCGAGAAGTAAAGCGGGCAAACTAGGGATAAATACCAAAAGATTTATAGATAAAACAAATAATATAACTAGCCAAACAAACCGTTTTAAGAATGGGTCGTGAGATATATAGCTGGATGAAAAAAGTATAACACAACCTGAAATTAAACAAACTACGTTACTAAACCTGAGGCTAATTGGGTCTAAAATGAACATGAAAGTTATAGTACAGGAACTTATTTGAAAAATAGATCATTCTAGAATAATATTTTGATTTAGTATAATAAATATTATTGTGATTGGAAAGAGTAAAATGCTATACGTTAATAAAAATATGGAACTAATAGAAGAAGATTTTAAGTTGATATACATTGGTTAAGTGAAACAAATTTCATTTTCAAATCCACAGATTGATGTTTTTGGCTTAAACTAACTTAACTTCAACTAAATTCACATTGAAATTAAGTCTCTTTTCAAAATAAGAAAATTGCCGGGAATCCAATGTAATAAAAATAATATAAACCCGGGAGCCTTAAAGTTGTTAAAGGGCTTAATAAACTTTGGGCTTCCTCCATGCTGGGTACTTGTATAAAGGTACATTCTATATAAAGCAGCTAAGAATCTTATGAGACCTAATGAAATTAGATAGTATTTAGAACTAAAAATCGTAGATGGGAAGATTATAATTTCACCTAATAGATTAATACTTGGGGGAGCAGCCATATTTATAATGCAAAATAGAAACCATCATATTGCTAGGATTGGAATAAGTATAAGTATCCCTTTGCTTAAAAATAAACTTCGCGTATGTGTTTTTTCATAGGTGTAGTTTGCTAACGCGAATAAAGCAGAAGAGCAAAATCCGTGGGATAGTATAAGGACAAGAGCTCCTCTTCAACCCCAGGATGTATTTGAAAAGGCTCCCGCTAGTATTAGAGATATATGACCAATAGAGGAGTAGGCAATTAATGATTTTAAATCGATTTGTCGAAAACAAATAATTCTAGTTAGGACACCCCCCCAAATAGCTAATGAAAAGATAATAATGCAAGCTTGCGAGGAAATAAAGTTAAAATATTGATAAATTCGAAGGATTCCATAGCCTCCTAACTTTAGTAAAATAGCTGCTAAGATCATAGATCCGGCGACCGGAGCCTCAACATGGGCTTTAGGTAGCCATAAATGTACAGTAAATATCGGTAATTTTACTAAAAAAGCAGTAAAGCATAAAAGAGTTAAAAAATTTCAAGCCCATATACAACTTGTTCTGTACATGTGAAGACGTAGTCTTCTAACTATTAGTATCTCGCTTGACGAAAGGTTTTGAGCAGCTCAGATAATGGTAAAAAGGAGGGGTAGCGAGGCAGCAACAGTATAAATTATTATATATATACCAGCTTGCAGTCGTTCGGGCTGATAACCTCAACCTAAAATAAGTAATAACGTCGGGATTAATGAAGCTTCGAACAGGAAATAGAAAAGAAGCCTTCTTGAGCATAAAAACGTTAAAACTAGAATGAGATTTAGAAGTAAGATAAATACAGAAAACATTGAATAATTATTTTTAGAAATTTTTACTCTAGTTTGTCTTGCTATTATTATTATTAACGAAATTCACAAGGTGAGAGATACTAAAATTGTTGATATAGAATCATAGGCTACCAATGAATTAATAGCTTCGTAACTAAAAARGGGGTTGAAAAGGTGAAAAATAGAAATCAAACTTCCGAGCGCTAAAGATCATATTTTCAAGTATCAGGATCACTTTCCAGAAGGAATAAGTAATAAAGTAAAACAAAAAAATAATAAGCCTAACATTTATGTAGAGAAAATCTTGAAACGTAGTCATTTCCTTCAGCCCGGATAACTGCAACTAAAATAGCTAAGCCTAATCTGGCTTCGCAAGCTCCTAGGGTAATTAAAATTAAAGAAGTTTCTCCACTATAGGTAACATTTGTTGATAGGGCAAAAAGTATAATAAATAAATTTATTGTAACAGCTTCTAACCTTAGTAAAATACTTAATAAGTGTTTATATTGTAGGGATAAAGCTAATAATGCTATAAAAATTCCAAGTATCCTAAGTAAACTTAAGTAAAATGTTCTCATTTCTTACCAATAATAGACAGCAATAATAGCTTAAAAAGAGCATTGGTCTTGTAAGCCAAAAGTGAATATTTATTTCTTATTGCTAAGTTACTAAGTGAATTGAACACTTCAAATTTGTTTTCAAGACAAATTTGCCCCAGGCCATAACTCTGTTGTATTAATAATCTAAAATATTATCTCATATAGCCTGGACTAAGGGATTAATAATAAAGTAAACAAAATATAATAGGGTAAAAACTTGTCCGATTTGTTCGTATGGAGCTTCTACTGGACAACTTCCAATCCACGTTAAAATTAAAAAAATTCCGGTGAATCATCAGAATAAAATTTGGTTTAAGGGATAGAATGCTATAGATCGAAATTTAGCTAAATGAATAAATGGTAAAATAAACAAGATGAGAATAGATCCCACTAAGCCGATAACTCCTCCTAATTTATTTGGAATAGAGCGTAAAATAGCATAGGCAAATAGAAAATATCATTCTGGCTGAATGTGCACAGGAGTAACTAATGGGTTCGCCGGAATAAAATTTTCAGGGTCGGTCAAAAGCTGGGGGGAAAAAAGTGCTAATATTCTTAGTAAAAAAAGAACAAAAATAAACCCAACTAAGTCTTTAAACGTATAGTACGTATGAAATGGAACTTTTTCTCCGTCCCTGTTTAGTCCGAGAGGGTTGTTTGATCCTGTTTCGTGTAAAAATAATAAGTGAAGAACAGCTAGCGCTGCAATTACAAAAGGCAATAAAAAGTGAAGAGCATAAAAGCGAGTTAGTGTTGCATTATCAATTGCAAAACCACCTCATACTCATTCAACCAGTATTTTTCCGATATACGGAACCGCAGAGAGTAAATTTGTAATAACAGTTGCTCCTCAGAAAGATATTTGACCCCAAGGTAAAACATAACCTAAAAATGCCGTCCCTATTGTTAGAAATAAAAGAATTACACCAATATTTCATGTGTGAACGTTTACATAAGATGCGTAATATATTCCGCGTCCGATATGTAAGTAAATACAAATAAAGAATCATGATGCCCCATTAGCATGCAAGGCTCGTAGTAATCAGCCGTATGAAACGTCTCGGCTAATATGAATTACTGACCTGAAAGCAAGGTCTACATGAGCTGTATAATGTATGGCTAAAAATAAACCAGTTACAATTTGAATTCCTAAACATAAACCTAGTAAGGAACCAAAGTTTCATCAAATAGATAGATTTGAAGGAGCAGGAAGGTCAACTAATGCGCCATTTATAATTTTAAGAATAGGGTGAACTTTCCGGATAGGACTTCGCATTATTTAATCATTAAATGGGCGGAGAGAAGCATGTTGGTAATAACAAATTTTTACAACCACAATTAGATTAATTAAGAGAATAATTGCTAGCCCAATTAGAATAGAAATTATTTGGGGAGATACTATTTCAACCCCATATATTTTTAGAAACTTTAATTCTCTAAAAGTGTCAAGATAGCCGATAGAAGACAAGTCAACTAATGGGTAGATATAAAAAATTGTTGCTAAAGGAATAACTAAAAGAAAAAAGAATAATATGGGAGTTCCTGATCCAAAAAGAACATTAGGGGATAAGGCTGCTACATAAGCAAACATTACTAGAAGGCCTCCTACATAAATTAGAAATAAAATATAACCATATCATGAGGATAAAGTAATAGCACTAATAAAACACATAAATAAAGTTGATATTATAATAACCAGTCCGAGGCTTAATGGTTGTGTTATCAGGGGGAGCATTAAAAGCGTAGATAACGTTATACTAAAGATAATTAAAGCGCTCATTTCGAAATGTGGGACTAATACCCAAGCTTTAGCTTCCAATGCTAATATTTTAAATTAAACTACAATTTCGTTTTATGGTTAATAGTAGATACAAGAAGCTAGAATAGTAATTAATAACAAAAAGGATAACGAAGCCGGTAGAAATCCCTTTCAAGTTAGTCCCATTAATAAGTCATAACGAAATCGGGGGTAACTTCCTCGAACTCAAATAAACGCAAAAGCAAAAAATAATACTTTTAGCATAAAACCTAAATCCCTTTCTATAAAAATTAGAGAACTACCTCCAAAGAAAAGTAGCGAGGAAAATAGACTCATAACTAAAATATTAGCATATTCGGCAAGAAAAATAAGGGCAAACCCAGCTGCACCATATTCAATATTAAAACCAGAAACTAATTCAGACTCACCTTCTGCAAAGTCAAATGGGGCTCGATTAGTTTCGGCAACACAGGTAACGAATCACATAAAAGACACAGGAATTATTAAAAAAGCAAGCCAAATAAATTCTTGGGATTCTTTAATTTCAATAAAGCTAAAACTTCCAACTAAAAACAGCGGAAACAAGAGAACTAGCGCTATTCTAACTTCGTACGAAATTGTTTGTGCAATTGCCCGTAATCTACCTAAAAGGGCATATTTAGAGTTAGAGGCCCATCCGGCCAATAATGTTCCGTAAACATTTATCCCCGATACACATATAAAAAATAGAATACCCCACTTGAAATATGAGCAAGAATATAATCTTGGGTACAGTTGTCACATCAAAAGAGCTAAAATAAAGCTAAATACAGGAGCTACAAAATAGGGTGAATAATTTGCTATGGTTGGTTTTGCAATTTCTTTTGTTAATAGTTTAGCAGCATCTGCGATAGGCTGGGGTAATCCTATCAATCCAACTTTATTAGGACCTTTTCGGAGCTGAATATACCTAAGTCCTTTTCGTTCTAAAAGAGTAAAAAAGGCGACCGCTAGTAAAATACAAATATAGGAGAGTACTGATGAAACAATAGAAATATACATTATAAAGAAAAGAAATTCCATCTTTATATTTAGGGCTTAAACCTAATGCACTTCATCTGCCACCTTTATAATATTAAGTATCAAATAAAGGAATTTCGCCTGTATCTATTGATCCTAAATCAATTGCATTTACTTCTGCTAATTTGATTTTAAATATATATTATATTATATCATTTTTTGTAATAATATTACAATAAACTGGTCCTTTCGTACTAAGTTCATTTTAAAAATTAAAGATAGAAACTGACCTGGCTCACGCCGGTCTGAACTCAGATCACGTAGAATTTTAATGGTCGAACAGACCAACCCTTAAAGACTGCTGCATCTTTAGGATATTCTGGTCCAACATCGAGGTCACAAACCTTTTTTTCGATAAGAACTCTTAAAAAAGATAATGCTGTTATCCCTACGGTAACTAATTCCTTTAATCAAAATGTTTTGGATCAACACTTGTATGTCTTTAATAATAAAGGAAGCTTTTTTTGTTCCTCAGTCGCCCCAACTAAAATTTTCAGTAGTCAATTTTTTAAATATATCAACTTATTAGTCTACTGACTTCTTTCAAGCTCGATAGGGTCTTCTTGTCTTTTAATTTAATACAGGCTTCTTCACCTGAAAATAAAGTTCTATTGAATCATAAAGAGACAGCTACATTCTTGTCAAACCATTCATACTAGCCTTCAATTATAAGGCAAATGATTATGCTACCTTTGCACGGTCAGAGTACCGCGGCCGTTAAAAAAATTCACTGGGCAGGTCCGACTCCCTATTTACTTTCGACAAGGAGCCATGTTTTTGCTAAACAGGCAGAATGTGTATTTGCCGAGTTCCTTTTTATGATTTAAAATTAATATAGTAGTATTAGCTTTAAACTATATGATGTTAAAGATTTATAAATTAATTAATACTCATTTTAACATAGGTTCGACTTTTTTTAGTTTTAAAGTTTTCTTCATTTATTATTAAGCAAATCAATTCTTTTTTTATATGCCTAATGAAATTGTAACAAAATCAAAATTGTAGCTATTTTCAAGCTTAAATTTTAATTAAAATAATATGCAAATATGATACACAATTTTCGAGCTTATCCTCAAAAATTTAACTAGATTAAAGTTTGCTTTATTTTGTTGTTATAAAAATAAAGTTAATCTAAAGTACTTATATACCTTTTAGAAGAACTAGCTATCATCTAATACGAATAAAATTTCATTTCTATTTTTATTTCTGGGAAAATTTTTGCTACAATTAATCCCTATTTCCTAATATATTGAATAAAAATAGCCCATTAGATTTCGAGACATTTAAATATAAAATAAATATCTAGTTAAACCATGATGCAAAAGGWACAAATTTTAGTTTTTTCTTATATATAATTTATTTATATTCCTTCACAGTACTTTTTCTAGGGTATGATAAAATAAGTTTTAATCGCCTTTACTTATTTTTAAAATGTTTTAAAAATCTTAAATCAAAAAACGAGTATTTATACCTCAATATCTAATTAAAAACAACTCATTATTTAAGTATATTTTCAGTGTAAGTGAAATGTATTAAAATTATACTATGTTTTTCATCTAGAGACAATTTCCATTACCTCTGCTATGTTACGACTTATCTCATTTTTCAACGAGAGCGACGGGCGATGTGTGCACGTTTCAGAGCCATATTCAAATTGCTTGTATATTTTATTTTACTTTCAAGTCCTCCTTCTAACTGTATTTTCATACAGTTTTCCGTAATTATAAATAAAATAATTGTAACCCATCCTCTCCCTTTTATTAGCTGCACCTTGATCTGACGTTTTAATTTACGAAAATTTTTATTGCTAACTTCTGATTTTTTAAAAGTTACCTGACGACGACGGTATACAAACTGAGTACAAAATAGGGTTAGGTCTAACGTGGATTGTCGATTACGGGACAGGTTCCCCTGATGGGTCTAAAACACCGCCAAGCCCTTTGAGTTTTAAATTTTTATGACATTCGTAGTACTCTGGTAAATTTAATTGATTTACAGTCAAGAATAATGGGGTATCTAATCCCAGTTTCYCCMAAGACTGTCACAGCTTCAGCAAATTAGTTATGACTAAACTAACTATTTATATACAAATTTTACTTTTCTATAAATGATCAATAAACTATGAAATTATTTAAACCTAACTGTCTTTTTACCTTAAAATATAACTTAATCTCTTGGTCTAACCGCGGATGCTGGCACCAAGTTAACCAGATTTTGATGTACTAAATTAATTCAAGTTTTCACTTTTTAATTAACCTTCAACACTGGTGTTAGCGGGACTTTTCAAAGCATTTTATATATCTATAATACTTTAAAAAAGAACACTAATCTAAATTATTTATCTAAATTGTGATCTCTTTTACCTCGCCTCTTTCAATAAAAACCATGTGTATTCTTTAGTACTTGCTATATTAGTAAGTCAGAGCCAAGCTTTATTATTTTTTGAGAAAGAGTTTGATTACTACCCAGGCAATTAATATTCAGTATTCATTTAATTTTTATATAAAAGAGAGGAGGTTTCTATGGTGTAGATTGGCACGTTAGATTTTCATTCTAAAGGAATAAAGTTATTTATTAGAAATGATCTTTTGAGTATGATATAGTACACTTGCCTTCCAAGCAAGAGGATTAAAAAATTTTAAAAAAGATACCAAAGTTACAAAGCGGTGTAAGGGCACAAAGAATTTTGATTTCTTAAGAGAGGTTCAGTTCCTCCTGGTAAGGTTTTAAGTTAATTAAAACTATAAGCCTTCAAAGCTTAATATAAAGATATATCTTTAAACCTTGCCCGCCATAGTTTATGCAAAACATCGACCTGCAAAATCGAGAAAGGAGAGTGCTTCCTGGTGTGTGCTTGTTTGGTGGCTGAGTAAGAAGCAATAGACTGTAGATCTATTAACGGAGTTAAATCTTCCCAACAAACTTTACGCTACGCTGTAAAATAAGCTAATAAGTAAGCTGTTGGGTTCATACCCCAAAAATGAACACAAGTTCTTTTACAATTAATTCTAATATTTAGTATTTTGTACTGATACGCTTAATGGGGATGTTCGTCCGAATACAGAGTAATTAATAAACAAAAAATATATGCTTGAATTAGGCCAATACCAAATTCAAAAATTGTGTACAAAACTTGAATAGATAGTAAAAGAAGCATAGAAAAAATAGATGATATAAAAATTCTTGCTGTTAGGTAGTTCCCAATTAATGTTAAAACGATATGCCCTGCTCTTATATTTGCTGTTAGTCGAACAGATAAAGTAATAGGACGTACCATAATACTTACTGTTTCAATAATCACTAAAAAGGGATTTAAGACGGCAGGAGCCCCCATTGGAAGCAGCCCCGCGACTACAGAACTAGGACTAAAAAAGATTGCAGAAATAATTAACGAAAGTCAAAGAGGCATACCCAACGAAAGAGAGATAGCTAAGTGTCTAGTTGGTCTAAAAACATAAGGAACCAATCCGCTTAAATTTATTAGAATTAAAAATAAAAACAGACCTGTAATAATATTAATAAATCCTCCTATTCTCACTCCAAAGGATCGAAAAACTTGAGATGAGGCAGTATCCTTAAATGTTCTAATAATTCTTGCTCAACGAGGTGATAAAATTCAATATGATGACCTAAAAAGAACAACTGTGGCTAGAGAAAAAAGTCATATTAAAATATATAATGATATAAAAACCTGATTGTTATCATCAAAAGAAGAGAAAATGTCTACAAGCATTCTTATTTTATCAATTTCATTTATTTTCACTTCGACCAGTCGAAGTTAAGTTTTCTCCTCGAAAAAAAATTTTAGTTGACCATCAAATTAAAATAGATATTGTGGATACAGCCGTTCAGAACAAAATAAATAATAAAATTCAATTTAGTGGGGATAATTGAGGCATGTAAAAAGTACTAAATTTAATTAGTAACGTAAGACTGACAACCTTATATTATTATTTAACTAACTTTTTAATCTGATACATTAATAATTCATTCCATAAAGTTTTTTAGTGGAACGGCTTCTACGACAATAGGCATAAAAGAATGGTTTGCTCCGCAAATTTCTGAACATTGCCCATAAAATACGCCAGGGTATTTAATAAAAAACCCTAGTTGATTTAATCGACCCGGAATCGCATCCACTTTTACACCTAATGAAGGCACTGTTCACGAATGAATAACATCCGCCGAAGTTACCAATACCCGAACATCAGTTTGTGTCGGTAAAATGACTCGGTGATCAACTTCTAATAATCGAAAATCTCCGGGTTCTAGTTCGTTCGTTGGAATTATATATGAATCAAACTCGATGTTTGAAAAGTCTGAATATTCATAACTCCAGTACCATTGATGCCCAATTCTTTTTACAGTTAATCTACAATTCCCAATTTCATCTAATAAATATAATAAACGTAAAGAAGGTAAAGCTAAAAACACCAAAATAAATGCCGGAATAATCGTTCAAATAGTTTCAATCTCTTGGCCTTCCACTAATGAGCGGCATGTATATTTATTTACTATTAAAGATACAGCGGCGTACCCAACTAACCTAATAATTATCACTAAAATCATTATTGCATGATCGTGAAAAAAAATCACCTCTTCTATCAGGGGTGAAGCTGCATCTTGGAATCCTAATTGTCCTCATAGACCCATATCCTAAAAGTTTAATATATAAAATTTTAATTAGCTACTAATGCCCCTGTTTCAGGGGCATTATGAAAATCAGCAGGTAAAATATTATCTCATTCTAAAGCAGTCCTTAGGTGGGTACTTCAAATTACACTTCGCTGGGAAACCAAGGCTTCTCACACAATAACCATAAAGTACAACACAGCCACAAATGAAATCATTGAACCAATCGATGAGACAACATTTCATTTTGTGTAGCAGTCAGGATAATCTGAATATCGACGCGGCATTCCACTCAGGCCTAAGAAATGCTGGGGGAAAAAAGTGACATTTACACCAATAAATATGATATAAAAATGCGCTTTTGTTCATCGGCTATGTAATGTTACACCCCTTAACAAAGGAAACCAATAATTAAATGCACCAAATAAGGCAAACACGGCTCCTATAGATAAAACATAATGAAAGTGAGCTACAACATAGTAAGTATCATGCAGTATGATATCTAAAGAAGAGTTTGACAGTACAATACCTGTTAAGCCTCCTACTGTGAACAGGAAAATAAAACCTAAAGCTCATAGCATTGGGGTCTCATATTTGATTTTAGCTCCGTGAATTGTGGCGAGTCAACTAAATACCTTAATTCCGGTAGGCACCGCAATAATTATTGTGGCGGCCGTAAAGTATGCTCGTGTATCTACGTCCATCCCAACTGTAAATATATGATGGGCTCATACAATGAAACCCAAAACACCAATAGCTAGTATAGCATAAATTATACCTAAAGTACCAAATGTTTCTTTCTTAGCAGAGTAGTGACTTACAATATGAGAAATTATTCCGAATCCAGGTAAAATCAAAATATATACCTCAGGATGACCAAAGAATCAAAATAGATGCTGGTATAAAATAGGATCTCCACCTCCGGCAGGGTCAAAAAAGGCAGTATTAAAATTTCGGTCAGTTAAAAGTATTGTAATAGCCCCAGCCAAAACCGGTAATGATAAGAGTAATAAAATAGCTGTAATTTTTACTGATCACACAAAAAGAGGAAGCCGTTCAAACTGCATACCTCGTCACCGCATATTAATAATGGTTGTAATAAAATTTACAGCACCTAAAATTGATGAAGCACCTGCAAGGTGCAAAGAGAAAATCGCTAAATCAACAGAGCCCCCTGCGTGCGCTAAATTTCCGGCTAAAGGAGGGTATACAGTTCATCCTGTTCCCGCACCTCTTTCGACTGCAGCTGATGACAATAATAATAATAAAGCAGGAGGAAGCAGCCAAAACCTTATGTTATTTAATCGAGGGAAAGCTATATCCGGAGCCCCTAGTATTAAGGGAACTAGTCAATTACCAAACCCCCCAATCATCATAGGTATTACTAAAAAGAAAATTATAACGAAAGCGTGTGCTGTTACAATTACATTATACAATTGATCGTCACCCAATAAGGCCCCCGGTTGTCCCAATTCAGCCCGAATAAGGAGTCTTAGGGCAGTACCGACTAAACCCGACCATATTCCAAATAAAATATATAATGTACCAATATCTTTATGATTTGTAGAAAATAATCAACGCATTATTTTATATTGAACTGAGCAAGTTAACCATTAAAATTAGGATTCCGCCTGTAATATTTAAGGTATTAATTGTAATTATAACCCCATTATCTATATATAACTTATTTAATCCATATTTTTTTTGGTATCTTAAAAATACAGAAAAAAATAAACTTAAGTAATAAAATAAGCTCATCAATGAGCCTAAAATTAACACAAAAATTATAGGTGTCCATGGTCCCCTGCTTCCTGCAACAACAACTAGTCACTTAGAGATAAATCCTAATAATGGAGGTAGGCCCCCTAATGATAGTAAAAGAAACATAACCCTTAGTTGCATAAAACCAGAACTCTTTAAATTATAAATATTCTTTATCCTTCCGGAATCACTATACCAAAGTCTTATAAATAATGAAATCCTAATTAAAACATAAATTCTCAAGTATATTTTTATTGTTCATTCACTGTGGAGAATAGCAAACGTTATTCACCCGAGATGTCCAATCGATGAATATGCTAACAATGCACGAACCTGAGTCTGATTTATACCACCTAATCCCCCGATTAGAGCAGATCCTGCTCTAATAACACAGAAAATAAAAGATATCATGTAGGACTGATTTAACTCCAATAAACAAAGAACCAAAAATAATGGTGCGAATTTTTGTCATGTCGCTAACAATAGGCAGGAAACCCATGGTAAACCCGCCATTACCCCGGGAAGTCAATAATGGAAAGGAAACAACCCTAGCTTAATACATAATCCTCCAATCAATATTATAAAGCCAAGAATTCTGGGGTTAGATATCTTAATACATATATCTCAAGTAAAGGATATATTAAATACTATTAAACTCCCGAAAATTAAGAAACTAGAACCCAGAGCCTGGATAATAAAATATTTTACAGCGGATTGTCTTTCTGATACACTTTTTTGATAAACTAACATAGGTAAAAACCCAATCAAGTTGATCTCCAATCCAGCTCAGATGCTTAATCAGTGAATAGATGAGACAGAAAGTAAAGTGCCAATCCCCATTACCGATAAAAATATATACCCAAAAGGAAGTCTTGAAAACATAAGAAAAAGGATAAAGTCGAATTACCCAAAACAAAGTTAGCAGCCCTGTTTTACTCCAAGTTTTTTCTCTATTGAGCTCAATCTAACGATCCCTCATTCCACTCATGAAAAAGACCTAAAATAAGAATAACCAGAAAAATAAAAGTGCCAAATATTAGTCCGAGAGAAAACCTTCTAACCATTCTTGCCAAAATAGGAAACAAGAGAACAATTTCTACATCAAAAATTAAAAAAATAATAGCTAATAAAAAAAATCGAAGAGAAAAAGGCAGTCGAGCTGATTTAATTGGATCAAATCCGCACTCAAAAGGAGACCTTTTTTCACGGTCTCTAATAGCTCGTTTAGCCAGGACTCACCCTAATCCTATTACGACGATAGACAATATTAATGCGATAACTCTGCTTAAAAATCTTCTTAGCATTCCTAATACCAGAGACAACCTATAATCCCATATTAATCAACATCAATGATTTCCGTTCATCCGGCGTAGTATTTTATCAAATGAACTAAATGAGTAAACTTAACTTACACTCTCCTAATTAACAGCTAGGCACCTCTTTTTGGCTTTCATTTATCTAATATAAAAAGGGACTCTCACCCCTAAGATACGGGCCGAAACCGAATGCAAATTTCTCGCTTTTTATACTGACCCGAAAGTTTATAGAACTTATTGTCTGAATGCAAATCAAATCTTTTACCTTAAAGTATCAAGTCATAAATTCAATTCCTAGAGGCACATATTTGCCGTTTTTAGATTAAAAATCTAACACTTATTTCTCAGTCATCTAAGATTTTTAGAACTTTATAAGCTTAACACCCTCATCAATAAATTGAAAGATATAAAAATAGTCATACAACATCCACAAAATGTCAGTATCAGGCGGCCGCCTCGAACCCAAAATGATGCCCAGTAGAAAAGTGCTGTAATCAAACACGAGCAAGACAAACTAATAAAAATGTTCTCCCGATCAGCACATGCAGACCATGAAACCCTGTAGCCACAAAAAAACTCGATCCATACGCACCGTCTGCAATTGTAAATGAAGCTTCATAATATTCTCCGCCCTGAAGAAAAGTAAAATAAATACCTAATGTTACAGTCGCAATTAGAGCTTGTAATCCCCCGGGATTATCACCTTCCATTAGCCTATGATGAGCTCAGGTTACAGTCACCCCAGAAGCAAGAAGAACTCCGGTATTTAATAAAGGAACTTCAAAAGGATTTAAGGGTCTAATTCCGGCAGGGGGTCAACATGACCCTAATTCTGGTCTAGGCGCTAAGCTGCTATGAAAATAAGCTCAAAAGAAAGCAAAAAAGAAACAAACCTCTGAAACAATAAATAAAATTATTCCCCATCGAAGTCCCTTAGATACTTGAATAGTATGAAAACCTTGAAAGGTAGCTTCTCGAATAACATCCCGTCACCACTGAATTATTGTTATTATAATAAGAAATAGACCCAGAATTACAGTTACATAACCGTATCCGTGAAACCATCCCGCTAACCCTGAAGTTAAAAAGAGAGCTCCTATAGATCCCGTTAAAGGTCACGGGCTAAACTCAACTAAATGAAAAGGATTTCGTGTCAT